ACTATGCTTTGGGATTTTTTTAGAATATTATTTATTTTATATTTCTTTATTTTTATAGTATAATATAACGGTATTGATATTCTAATCTACTTGATTGATATTCTAATCTACTTGAATATTGAATACCAGAAAACTATATGATATGAATATTTATTATTATTAACGCAGATATATCTATCTAATTTATTTATTTTATATCTATATCTATGTCTTCTCCGTTCTTTTATTACCCTCCTGTCCTGTCGTGTTGTCAATTGACAGTATGACTTAGGGGTCAATATAATTTGACCGACCAAATCCTATTTTGGTAAACCATCTTGAATCTACTGCAGAGTGAAGGATCATGGATCCAACGCATAACCCTTTGTGAATCAGAGAGATAAAGATGAGAAAGACCAATGAAATAAAGTTTCAATGAAATAAAGTTTCAAGGTTATATAGTTTAATGGTAAAGTTTGATTTGATTACCATTAACTAACCCCCAGAATACTTAAGGAGTTTTTCCGTTTGATTTATATACTATGGATCTACTAAAGACGGATCTCGGCCTGAGTTATATTAAGTTAAAGTTAATAAGGTAACCCTACTAGGCCTTATTACCTATTATGTTTTTCCTATTCTATTTTTTTATTACCTCAAGGTATTTTTCTTATTACCTATGGTATTTGTCTTATTACCCATATTCTAGTGCTTTTTGATTTGGCCGGCCCTCGGGACCTTTTATTTCTAGTTGATTTATGAAGGCGGCCGTAGGCCCCTATGGTCCAGTGGTTACGACCTCTCTCTTTCACGGAGAAAACGAGGGTTCAAGTCCCTCTGGGGGTGTACCAAGACTCAAGACTATAGGAGTGGTATTTTCTATCAAATGATCCGTAGCCGTATTTGTCAAGTCTGCCTGGTAGACGAAAGGAAGTTTATTATGGAACGTCTAAAAAATTTAGGCGTTGGGTCGATGCCCGAGTGGTTAATGGGGGCGGACTGTAAATTCGTTGACAATATGTCTACGCTGGTTCAAATCCAGCTCGGCCCAACAATTTGCCAATCTACTATCAGACAGTAGAACTCTCTTGTTCTTAAGAAATACCTTACCTGATACAAGAGAATAAAAAAGAATTCAAATTTTCTGCTAGATCTCTTCTTATTTCCCTGGGATTGTAGTTCAATAGGCTAGAGCACCGCCCTGTCAAGGCGGACGTTGCGGGTTCGAGCCCCGTCAGTCCCGACGGATCCAATAAGTATATCAATTCGCCTCTCCATTTTCTGTGAAAGAGGGGACAGAGAGCATAATTGAATCCCGAAGAGGTTTCCTCTCTTTTTTTTTCAGGATTCTGTCAAAGAAAGAATAAACCCTAAACTAAAATGAAAATAACTAAAATAGTGAAGTTGATAGAATATTCCATCTTTTATCCCGCGCCTCATCTTTCTCATACTTCTTTGTCTTCCAAAGAAAATTGGATCATTAAAATTTAGAACCTAATTCCTCTCTTTTTGGGTTTTTAATGGAAACAGATGGGTCGTTAGATGATACTTCGTTTGACTACATACAAAAAAAGAACAGAAAAGAAGGATAAAAAAGGAATTTTTGCTCGGTCCGGGAATCCAAGATTGGATTTGGTATGGATAAAGGATCTTCGTATGTTATACTATTCAATTCTCGACGACGAATTAATTTAATAGCTCAGATATTGTTATTCATGATATGATATTGATCCGATTCAAGATCATCGATAGGTAATGCATTCATTGAATTGACAGGTGAAAGATTTATCATCTCTATGGGATTAAATCCCGAGTTATTGTGAAATAAAAAAACGATGAGATTATGGAAGTAAATATTCTTGCATTTATTGCTACTGCACTGTTCATTTTAGTTCCTACTGCCTTTCTACTTATAATTTACGTAAAAACAGTCAGTCAAAACAATTAATTACTTTGAATGAAACTTGACTTCTGAATTCTTATCCATATTTGAAGAAATCAAAAGAAAAGTATTCTATTAAATGAAATCAACGGGCTATAATCGGCGGTATTCTATGAGATCCGAGAGTATGGTAAGAAAGAAATTTTTTTCTTATCATACTCTCTATTAGTGTTATAGTAATGTATAAAATAAAATTGTACTTGACTTTCTAATAAAGTTGGTATACTATATTAGCTTCTATCTTCAATCTATGTAGTTATTAATCCATATATGGAATTGACGTAGGACCCGATTCTATTTCTTTGATACATCTATTTATTCCGATGAATCTGAAAAAATCGTTTTACTGTTATAGAATACATTTCTCCACTAGAATCCAAGGGAATTTTGAAATGAGGATCTTTTTATTTAAATTGAAAATTATTTCAATTTAAATAAAAAATGCGTTGCAGAACGATCTATAAAACAATTGATACCGTTAACTAAATTAGGAGTGCTTCTAAAGTCCACTTCTTCCCCATACTACGAGTGAAAGGGAAAATGTAAAGACTACCATTAAAGCAGCCCAAGCGAGATTTACTATATCCATGTGAATTATATCCCTTATCTCTATGATAGAATTATTCCATTATTGTTCACTAATAATAGTAGAATGAATGGTCCAGAGTCAAAAAGGGATTCTGGCCGAACACTATTGATGAACCAGTCAAATAAATCCATTTCAAAAATTCCTATATGATTTCTAATCGGGAAAGACTAAATACAAGTAAAATATACAATGACACTATAAGGGAATGTTACTAATGGAATGGAACATCTATTCTATCTAGTAATAAAAAAAGAGACCCATTCCTTTTTCTTGCCCTTCAAAGTAAAAAAAATTGCTATCTATTACATACTTTTATTTTATTTCCTATTTGATCTAATTCGTACCCTTTCCCGATTGTCTCTCTGAAGGAGTTGGGAGATAGTATATTATACTCTTGACGACGGGTCTAAAAAAAAAAATAATTTTTTTGCATTTTTTGTTTTCTATAAACTATAAAAAAATCCATCCAATATAATCTTTCTTTGAATTTTAGATTCAAGGATTTCCAAGCTTTTACAAAATCCCCAGAACAGAATAAGACAGCAGAATAGAATAAGAGATTTAGATTCATTTGTTGATGAGGCGGCACCCGGATTTGAACTGGGGAAAAAGGATTTGCAGTCCCCCGCCTTACCACTCGGCCATGCCGCCAAAACGATACACAATAGGAAAAAATTTTTATTTTTCGGTTGGATTACTAAACTTTAGTTTATTGTACTTGCATCTTGCATCCCTTTTTTAATCCTTTTTCTAAATCTAAATTTATGTATAAAAATTAGAAAAGTTTTTATCCTTTCTTATTGTATTTAATTTATTTATTGTAATGTATTTGATCTACCCCCTCGATTGATTGTATCGTATCTTCCCACAATGCCGAAAAACTTCCACTCACCTTTCTATTGAAAAATAAAATGTCTATTTTCGCTTAAAAAAGCCGAAATTTATGACAAAAGGGAACCATTAACTATTCGTTGACTGAAAATTCGTGACTTATTCTTGGATTTGAATCTAAAATTTGATTTCCCTAATGACATAAGAAAATACAAATGGATACATACTTAATTGATTCTTTTGAATCAAAATCAAAAATCCTTCTCAATTTCTGGATTCTATTATAACAAAAATAATAAGTATATGTAAACCCCAGAAGGGAATTTTTTACACAGATACCAAATTGGCTATTTAGAGTATGTTGCCTATAAACAAAAAAACGGGAATTCATTGGAACAAAAAAAGGCCCGGCTGGGTATTGACCGGGCCAGGCCCAAAAGGCACTTCGAACAAAATAAAAGCAAGAAGGTCTTCTTTATTTATCTTTCTATTCTATTTGGATCTTTCGAGCATCTAAATGGAATTGCTAATTCTATAATAACGATAAAGAATGTAAAAGAAATACTTTATTTAATCCTTACTTGATGTGTAATGTAACATAGTAATTATCTTTTTCAATTGGGAGAGATGGCTGAGTGGACGAAAGCGGCGGATTGCTAATCCGTTGTACGAGTTATTCGTACCGAGGGTTCGAATCCCTCTCTTTCCGTTTCCGTTGATGACTTTCTATTTTTTTATTTCAATTTTTGCAAACCCCTTTTTATTTTTTTTTCCTAATTAAATTAAATATGTGGAATAGCTAAAATAAAATATTAATAAAATTGTAAAATTAAACAAGAAAAACTAAATTTTTATTTTATTCTTCACGTCCAGGATTACGTCCTGGATCATTGGATAGGAATCCAAAAATGAAGAGAGAAACAAAGAATATTACTACTGTGTAAACGAAAAGTTTGAGAGTAAGCATTACACAACCTCCAAGATCATTTTTTGAAAAAGAAAAACGAGAAAAGATAATAGATCCTCCACTTTTATATCACATATCCTATTTTGACACCAAGAAATGAATTATAGAAATAGAAAAGAATGTTCAGAAATTCAAATCAAATGAAGTTGAAATTTGTAATAAGAGTCTTTAATTTAATTACCACAAATCACTTTCATACCCACAATTAGATATTCTAAGGGACCCTAAGCTCATAAGGTATTTCCCCGAAAAAGGATTAAAATGGGGAAAGGAAATAGGGCGAGCCGGATTTCTCGCGACTATCCGAGAGTTTGAATCGAAGGTTCATACTGTCAGACTTATTTGATCTTATCAATTGTTATAATTTTTCTCGAATAAATCATGAATTTTCTAGGATAGTATTAAAGCTCTTATCGAAAACTTACAGCAGCTTGCCAAACAAAGGCTAAAAGAAAAAAGAACAGGGGTATAACTGGCATGACATCTACGATTGGATTCAAAAAAGCATAGGCTTCGGGCAATTTGGCGAAGAAAAGACTAGTTGGATAAAGGGCAGAATTAAGACAGATCAAACTAAAAATATTAAGCATAACAGACTTTTTTTTTCGTCGAAATAATTGCATTTTGATTGAGTTAAGGAAAAATGAAGAAAGTAAGGTAAACAAAAGAATCCTTCTTTTTTTTTTTTTCTGCTCAATCAAAAATCCTCCAATTCTCAAAGGAGAATAGAAGAAATCATACTTTCATACAATATCTTAATTGAATTCTATGTAATGATCAATAAATTCAGTTGAATTCTAGATATACACATGCCAAAATCCTAGCATGAATCTATAATAGATTCTATAAAGATAAAGAAAAAAGAGTTTCTCTAGATAGTTGGACTGGAATTGACGAAGACTTAATACCAATATTATTCTTTATTAGTATTAGTGTCCAATAAAAATAGAAATGGGGCGTAGCCAAGCGGTAAGGCAACGGGTTTTGGTCCCGCTATTCGGAGGTTCGAATCCTTCCGTCCCAGAGCGTATCCATTGTATCCTAATATTTGTTTTTTGTTCAAGGAGGTTCTGTTTCAAGGTCTAATATTGCATAGAATATTATATTATTCCTCCTTCTTTTTTGATTTTGAATGATTCTTTGCGGAAGCATATCTGAGTTTTTCACAAACTGAACTAAATCGAGTTCAAATGATATGCAAAAGTAACTGAACCCCTTTGTGACCCAGATAAAGCTAAGATGGGCCGTAGATCATAGTTGTAGAAAGATTACTTAACCTCATCAGGTTAAAAAAAAATATGAAATGAAAATACATATAAAAGAGGAAGCGCTTAACCTATAGGTATGTATTCTTATCCTGTTTCAGTGACAATAGTGTTTCCCTTTTTGTGAAAAAGAATTGGCATCCCTAAAATATTTTATTTAACAATGATATATATTTTAGATATTTTTTTTATTGTTTGATTTAGCTTTTTTGCTTTACATCATTGACAATTCCATTCGAAAAGAAACAGATATTTTTCTTTCTTATTTCTTATGATAATGATAATAAAAGGGAGTCTTTACTGTAAAACTTGACTCAAATAATGATGTAGAAGTTGGAAACTTTTTCAAGTATCAAGATTTGTAATGATTCCTTATGGGTTGACTCTTTGGGAAGTTGGAAATGGGCCGGTCTATCTTATTGAGTCACTTGAAGAGGCAGAGTAAAATAGAATTTATTTTTTCGTGTGATTTCTGTTAGTTATGTTATTTCTATATCTATTTAGTTTAGATTTCTAGATTTTTCTGTTAGATATTTTTTTGAAATAGATATTTATAAAAAAACGTTCCATTCATACAAAAAAGCTGGGGTCTTGCTAATATTTCTTCAGAAAAATATTTCTTATCTATGTAGATAAGAAAAAATATAAATTACTTTGTCTCTGTACCGACTGAACCAATGACTATTCATGATTCCATAATTGAATCAATTCCGTACTGGTTCCAAATTAGAGGAATGTTATGGTAAAACTTCGTTTAAAACGATGCGGTAGAAAGCAACGTGCGACTTGAAGGACACGATCCGGTGTGGATTCTTTTTCTTACATCCACCATTTTATATAGGAATGAAGGTGCTCTTGGCTCGACGTCATTTGTTCTATTCTACTAGAGCCCTTCTTTTTTTTATTGGGTTGTAATGTAAATAGTTCATGATGGAGCTCGAGTAGAAAGTATTGATTAATTTCTCAGGGGCAACGATCTAGGGTTAATGCCAATTCATAAATTGGAACAACTTCGTAAGTATATCTTCGATATCTTCGATATAGAAATCGAAAGGATCCGATTCAAGCAATTTTTCAATTCAAAAAATTTGTTGGAACGGCTAAAACTTTTTCGATACGCAGTGTATCGCGCACGAATCAACCGTCGGTATGATTCTTTGATAGAAAGAAATCGCAAAAGGGGTATGTTGCTACCATTTTGAAAGGATTAAGAAGCACCGAAGTAATGTCTAAACCCAATGATTTAAAACAAAGATAAAGGATCCCAGAACAAGGAAACACCACTTCAATTGTCTCACGGATCCGAATAACGAATCAAAATAGATTTTAAACGAGACAAAAAGGGTGGGTTAAAGACCACTCAAAAAAATATATATTAAATGAAAGATTTTTCTTTAAGATATTTGAGATATTATATTATTGAACTTGAGTTATGAGTACAAATGATTTTTTCTTCTTCAGGAAGTAAGCTAAATAAAAATGAGTGAAATTGAAATTATAGAATTTTTTAATTTATTTTACGGATTCCTTTCCTATTTATTCTAATCAAATTTTATCCATAGATAAAACTTCGAATCATTTTTTCTCGAGCCGTACGAGGAGAAAACTTCCTATACGGTTCTAGGGGGGGGGGGTTCTTTTTCATCTACATCTATCCCGATGAGCCGTCTATCGAATCGTTGCAATTGATGTTCGATCTCGAAGAGAAGGAAGAGATCTTCGGAAAGTGGGTTTTTATGATCCGATCAAGAATCAAACTTATTTAAACGTTCCCGCTATTCTCTATTTCCTTGAAAAAGGCGCTCAGCCTACAGGAACTGTTCAGGATATTTTAAAAAAGGCAGAGGTTTTTAAGTAACTTTGCCCTAATCAAACAAAATTAAATTAAGGAAATAAAAACTAAGGGTAGGATAGTGATTTCTATATCATTTTGGATATCTTTTCTATACTATGTTTTTTATTTCCTTTCTTGGTCTATTCGTATCTATTTCTCATTGCTTTTATAGAATCCTTTTTTATAGAATCTTTTTTTAAGGAAACCGTATTTGATTGATCCTCAAAAAATAGAAAATTATGGCATTACCCGTAATCGGGTGGTTTTCATTTGAACTCTAATACCAAGTAACAAACAAGGAATAGAAGTTCTTTATTCTATATGGATTCAATTTTTTTATATTATTCTCCATCTAATCTAAAAACTCAAAATTTAGTATATAAATATAGGTATATGCAGTGCCAATCCAACACAAGTCCTTTTTTTTACTATTATTCAATTTAAGTTTTTGTATTTTTTCATCGTATTCTTTTCTTAACCTTTATGTTGACAACGTTGTATCGAACAAATATAATTCATCGTGATAAGCAGATCTATTTATTTCCGTCCCATAGGGTTTCTTTTTTATTTTTACTTGTTGATTCAAATGATGGGTTCGTTGGATTAGCTTTGATACCCGGATTTTTGATTGAAAAAGTGGATAAGATAGAAATAGGGGATGTTCTACCATTTTTACATTTATTTCTTTTTTTGGTCGGGCAATTTTTTATTTTTTCATCTGATTCTGATTTAGTCATTTTTATGTTCCAAATAGAGTAGAAAAATTTAATAGAGTAGAAATTTTTTTTATATTTTTTATTTCGTAGAGTAATGCTTTAATTTAATAATTTTGTTTTATTCTGATTGTATCTACATAACCTTTTATATTTGGGTTGCTAACTCAATGGTAGAGTACTCGGCTTTTAAGTGCGGCTAGGATCTTTTACACATTTAGATGAAGCGAGGGATTCGTCCATACTATCGGTAAAGTTTGGAAGACCGCGACTGATCCTGAAAGGGAATGAATGGAAAAAATAGCATGTCGTATCAATTAAGAGTTCTGAGAATATTTTATTCTTTCCGGCTCGGTACAAAGCCTTCTTTAAATTATTGTTAAATTATTGAAAGGGAGCAAACCGAAGTCAATTTCAAGTTGGGTCGAATTAATAAATGGATAGGGCCCCACGGCTTCAATTAATTTCATTTTTATTATAGGGAAAGAAAAAGCAACGAGCTTTCATTCTGAATTTGAATGATTACCCGATCTAATTAGACGTTAAAAAAATATTAGTGCCCAATACGGGAAGGCTTTCTCCCAGGAAAAAATATTCTTGATTTTTTAATGAATCCTAAATATTACCACTCTCCATTCTATAATGGAATAATGGAGATGTATGTGTATAAGAAACAGTATATTGATAAATCAATTTCCAAAATCAAAAGAGCGATTGGGTTGAAAAAAGTAAAGGATTTCTAATCATCTTGTCATCCTATAAGGAAAACGAACATAAAAACTTAAAATTAAATGGAAAAAGAGATGATAGAGAATCTGTTGATAAGTTTATCTGGATCCGAGGTATCTATTCGGTTTGTACTATAATACCTTGTTTTGACTGTATCGCACTATGTATCATTTATAACCCCCAAAATCCTCTACCTTTCATTTAAATAGAATTTCAAATGGATAAATTCCAAAGCTATTTAGGGCTAGATAGATCTCAACAACACTACTTCTTATATCCACTTATCTTTCAGGAGTATATTTATGTACTTGCTCATGATCATGGTTTAAATAGATCAATTTTGTTGGAAAATGCAGGTTATGACAATAAATCCAGCTTACTTATTGTGAAACGTTTAATCATTCGAATGTATGAACAGAATCATTTGATTCTTTCTGTTAATGACTCTAAACAGACTCCTTTTTTGGGGCAGACCAATCATTTTTATTCGCAAATAATGTCAGAGGTTTCTTCAATCATTATGGAAATTCCATTGTCTCTGCGATTAATATCTTCCCTAGAAAGGAAAGGGGTAGTTCAATCCGAAAATTTACGATCAATTCATTCAATATTTTCTTTTTTAGAGGACAACTTTTCACATTTAAATTATGTATTAGATATACTAATACCTTACCCAGCCCATCTGGAAATATTAGTTCAGGCTCTTCGCTATTGGATAAAAGATGCTTCCTCTTTGCATTTATTAAGATTCTTTCTCCATCAGTGTCATAATTGGGATAGTCTTATTACTTCAAATTCAAAGAAAGCCAGTTCTTCTTTTTCAAAATCAAAAAGAAATCAGAGATTATTCTTCTTCCTATATAGTTTTCATGTATGTGAATATGAATCCGGCTTCCTCTTTCTCCGTAACCAATCTTCTCACTTACGATCAACATCTTCTGGAGCCCTTATTGAACGAATTTATTTCTATGGAAAAAGAGAGCACTTTCCCAGGGCTTTTCAAGCAAATTTATGGTTGTTCAAAGATCCTTTCATGCATTATGTTAGGTATCAAGGAAAATCAATTCTTGCTTTAAAAGGGACGTTTCTTCTGATGAATAAATGGAAATATTACTTTGTCAATTTCTGGAAATCCTATTTTTACCTGTGGT